AGACTCATTATTGTAGATGTTTCTTGACAATAATTGGGATGGAGAAAATACCAATTCAAATTGAAAATAATGTTACTGCATGGATCGGGGTTATAAATTTTCTCCTTTTCATCGATTAAATAATATTTCAATTTAATTACTTGAAAGGTCTGTTTTAAATTGTCAAGTTGCAAATAGTTCTTTACCAAGATCTGATTATGAGTTATTAAATGGTAAAATGAATAAACATTCGCAATTCGAATTAGAGGGACTGTTCCTAAAGGCCCCAGCGAATTCTGAATTGGAATTACAGGATCTTTTGTAATGTTAATTGATTCTTTTATCCCATTGTGTATCACATTGTGATTGTGATATTTTACATCGTTGAATGGACCCATTCGAAAACAATTGGATGATGACAAAATTATCAACGATTGGAATCCCGCATTTCTATTCAACAACGTATGAATAGTTCTTTTATTTTGATTAAGGGGTTGTTGAATTATTGCCTTGGAATAAATCGAAGAAAACGGATTTCTTTTTGTGCAATCTGATCCATTATCCGAGAACAATCCTGAGCCCGAGGGATCATTCCTTTTTCCGATATATGAAAAAGTGGATTTCAGCAAGTCGATTCTTAGTAAATGTCGAATCAAACCATTTACCCTTATTTCAACAAAGGAAGCACGGGCTTCTTGACGAGAAGAACTTTTTTTGTCTTGGTCCCAATTCAATACTAAACAAGTCCGAACTAATTGAATATTTGTATCAGAAATTCCTCGAATTGGTTTACCATTTCCATAAAGGATATAATTGACAACTCGAAGTTTCACATTATCCCTTTCCTGCAACAGATCCGGAGGGAAAAGTGTTCCTAAAGTTATACCGTCCGTTATTTCATATGTGACGACAGGCCGAACCAAAACAAAATACTTTTTCTTACTAGGTGTGATCCGTTGAACATAGATCCAATTTTCCCGTTTTTTCGATTCCTTAGAATTTCGTTTTCCTGTTCTTAGTGGTACCAAAACGCCGCTATGTCGGGATATCTTATCTGTCTCTCCGGGAAAATGGATATCCCCAGAAAAGATTTTAAGTTCAATTCTTTTTTTTTTTCTCTCCACTCGGACCAACCCGGCTACGCGGCTTCTCATATTTAAAGTAATTTGTGTATCTACCCCAATGATACTATTGTTCCGTACCATTATGGAAGAAGATCCGGGTAATATATGCACTTCCTCGGGAATGAAAAAAAACCGATCGACTTTCATTTGGTATTTTGGACTAAATTCCTTGCCTCCTCGATACTCAATCAAATCCTCTTTTTTGACGATTGGATGCATTTCTAGAGTCCCATATTTAGTAATGCCCGAACTCTTTCTTCTGTATCTAGGATCGTCCAAATAAGCAAGAATACTATTTCTACGGAAAATGCCGTTGATGGGGATTTCAATCAAGATATCTGAAGGGGGCGTTAGTCCGTTCTCGCGTTCTTGAATCGATTGGAGTGGGATGATGAATCTATTTCTTCGCCTCTTTGAGAATAAATCAGAATTCTGGTAGAGAAGGGTCGGATCTACGAGATTACAACGACCAGTATATATAATTCGACTAAGGTCTGAATAATCAGGAATCCTATCTTCTTTTTTACCCGAAAAATCTGAAGTAAAGAATTTTTCTCTCAACTGATCATCCGTCCCTGAAAGGTTAAAACTCTTGACAGAACGAGAATTCGCACTCATTTGATCTTGATCCTTGTGGATCGAAAGTGAAACTAGACTGGATCCGCGTGGCTCTCCTAATAATATCCATAAATGACTTGTTTTTGGTAATAGATGAACACTGCCGTATGTAAATTCGGGTGCATGATATACATCGGTGCTCCAGTGCATTTCTCCGTCTGAGTCAGAATAAATATGTTTTCGAATCTTCTCTTTAAAATTCAAAGTGGATGTTCCCGCGCGAATCTCGGCAATCACTTGTTCTGATTCTACATATTGATCGTTTTGAACTAAAAGAAAACTTTGGGATGGAATATTTACATTATGTCGAATATCTTCACTCTCAATAGTTACATACAAGTTTATAGAACAGAGAAGGGCGGGATGCCCATGGCGTGTACGTGTCGGATGAACTAAATCCTCATTGAATTTGATTTTTCCATTAGAAGGGGCTCGCACGTGTTCTGCAGTACCCCCTGTGAATACTCCACCGGTATGAAAAGTTCTTAATGTTAATTGAGTGCCCGGTTCTCCAATTGATTGGCCTGCAATAATACCTACAGCTTCTCCCAATTCAACCAGGTCGCCATGAGTAGGACTCCGGCCATAACATAATCGACAGATCCAAGATGCACTCTTACAAGTAAAGGGAGTTCGAATAGCTATTGGTTGTGCTCGAAAGGTTATGAATCGATTTACAAGTCCAATCCCAATGTCTTGATTTCTAGTGGCAATACAGCGTGTGCCCATATATATATCATCGGCTAATACACGACCAATTAATGTTTGGATAAAAATCC